CAGAGGCCCTAACGGCCCCTGCACATTCTTTCAAAGATGGCTGGTTCCAAGCCTGCCCAAAATTTTGAAATAACAACACTTAACTACAATTTACTCAAGATGGGATTCGCATTCAAACCCCTCTGGTCACAATGAAAAATACATGCCATTTTTATTTACATAATTTAATTCACGTTTCTTTCCTATTTTTTATTTAAGTCTATGAAACCAGCTCTGCAAAAAGGCACTTCCTCATAGGTATGAAATAAAGGAGGAGAAAAATGAGCCCATTCTAAAGAGGTCCAGCTTTCCTCCCGATCTCCCACCCAACCGACAAATTGTTCTTCTCAAACATATATGTCATAAATAATATAGATGAAAAAAACAACTCCTATTATTGAAATAGTAGAGCCCAAAGAACTAACCAAATTCCAACCAGCAAAACAATCTGCAAAATCAGAGTATCGTCTCGGAAAACCTGTCAAACCCAAAAAGTGTTGGGGGAAAAAGGTCAAATTAACACCGATAAACATTAATCAAAAATGAGCCTTGCCATATAGCTCATTATAACAATACCCCGTTATTTTTCCTACTCAATAATAAAACCCACCAAAAATAGCAAAAACCGCCCCCATAGAAAGCACATAATGAAAATGGGCTACAACATAATATGTGTCATGCAAAACAACATCCAAAGAACTATTTGCTAATACAACCCCAGTTAAACCACCCAGTGTAAACAAAAAAACAAACCCCATTGCCCAAAGCATAGGAGTGTCTAGTCTCAAAGTTCCCCCAAAAATAGTGGCTAGCCAACTAAACACTTTTATTCCAGTTGGCACAGCAATAATCATAGTAGCCGCAGTAAAATATGCTCTTGTGTCCACGTCCATCCCAACCGTAAACATATGATGGGCCCACACAATAAAGCCCAATATACCAATTGAGAGCATTGCATAAACCATCCCTAAGTACCCAAAAATCTGCTTTTTAGCGACAAAAGTTGGTATTATTTGAGAAATCATTCCAAAGCCAGGTAGTATTAAAATATAAACCTCTGGATGTCCAAAAAACCAAAACAAATGCTGAAATAAAATTGGGTCTCCCCCCCCTGCAGGATCAAAGAAAGTGGTATTAAAATTTCTATCCGTTAAAAGCATGGTTATGGCCCCCGCTAATACTGGCAAAGATAATAATAATAAAAAAGCAGTAATCAAGATAGACCACACAAATAAGGGCATTTTATTTAATGTTATCCCAGGAGCCCGCATGTTAAATATAGTTGTTATAAAATTCATTGCGCCCAAAATCGAAGACACCCCAGCTAAATGAAGGCTAAAAATAGCCATATCCACCGCCCCACCAGAGTGGGCCTGGATGCTCGCTAGAGGAGGATAGACCGTCCACCCGGTGCCAGCTCCTTGTTCAACAAAAGCAGAGCCTAATAACAATATTAAAGCAGGGGGCAACAACCAAAAACTAATATTATTAAGCCGGGGAAAGGCCATATCGGGAGCACCAATATATAATGGAACCAACCAATTCCCAAACCCCCCTATCATCACTGGCATAACCAAAAAAAAAATCATAATAAAAGCATGTGCCGTAACAATTACATTATAAAGATGATCGTCTCCTAACATAGCCCCCGGAGCCGAGAGCTCTAATCTTATTAACATACTGAAGGCCGTGCCAAGCATGCCTGCCCCAATCCCAAAGACTAAATATAACGTACCAATATCTTTATGGTTAGTAGAAAACCCCCAGCGAACTACATATAAACTTTTCATCTACAAAATAAAACAACTTCTTTAGTTAGTCCCAAACAACCCCCTAAAATAGCCCCACTTTTTACTACCGGCTTTCTTATTAACCAATTCATTTTAGTCGTTGGTAAAACAAAAAACACCAATAGAAAAAATAATAAAAATAGAACAAGTAATGTTCATCGATATTGAGTTAAAAACATGGTAGTGTCTAATTGTGGCATTTTAACTAAAATATAATCAAAACCAATTGAGTCAGGGAGTGCGGGACTTGCACCCACATTTTTAGCTTTGAAGGCTAACGGTCTACTTTAACCTAACCCCCTCAATCAAAAGCAAAAAAAAGACTAAACAACCCCCCAAATAAATATAGCAACACCAGTTAATATAACTAAGGCATAATTAAAAACTTGACCAGCTTGTAAGTTACTAAGACCTCGAGTTAATCCAATCAAAAAATTAGATATCCCCTTTGGGCCCACCAACTCTAATGTACCTTTATCGATAGTCCGATACGAAATTTGATGGCCTCCCCTCCACACCCTCTTCGCTAAAAAATAGTTAAGAACATAGTTAAATTGCCAAGCAGAGTATAAAAAAGTGTAGCCTATTCGGCCCATAAAAGAAGGCCCCTTAAAGAAAGGCACTGAATAAAAATAAAGAACAATAACTAATACCCCCCCCCCCAAACTAAGGAAGACCGGCAACAACTTAATAAAAATAGGAACAATTGGGGGAAATGTTATTTGAAAAGACCAAACCACCTCTTTAACCAAGTAACCCACAAAAAGACTCCCTAAAGCCAATAATATTAAAGGCAAAACTAAATTCCAAGAACCCTCATGAACACGTCTAAAAATCGCTTTTCTAGAATTGGTATTAGATAAAAAAGTTAAAAAAACCAATCGAATTGAATAAAGGGTGGTAAGTAAGGCCGAAAAACCCCCCAATCAATAAGCAAAAGTTAAATAATATTGTTCAAAGGCCAATTCTAAAATTAAATCTTTAGAATAAAACCCTGTTAAATAAGGAAACCCCATTAAAGATAAAGAACCAACAACAACCATAATATAAGTAAGAGGAATTAACTTAATAAGCCCCCCCATCTTCCTTATATCCTGTTCATCAGACAAAGCATGGATAACAGACCCCGCACTTAAAAACAATAAAGCTTTAAAAAAAGCATGATTCATTAAATGAAATAAGCTTATGGAATAATGAGAGATTCCACAGGCCACCACCATATACCCCAATTGACTACAAGTCGAATAAGCAATAACTTTTTTTAGATCATTTTGAATTACCCCAACGGTAGCGGCGAAAAGCACCGTTAAAGACCCAACAATTGTTACCGTCATTAAAGCAAGTGGAGCTTGTTCAAAAAAAGGAGAAGATCTAATTAATAAAAAAACACCTGCCGTCACCATAGTGGCCGCATGAATTAAGGCGGACACCGGAGTTGGTATAAAAAACTTTTCGATACACAATTATTCACATAACAGACAGGACTTTCTCTTCTACTTTACAACTTATTTACTTTTAAATATGAAAACTTTTCCCCTATTCTCACTCCAACCCACCTTTAATCCACTCATATATTAAACCCAAGGTTAAAACCCCCAAAAACCCCACCATAATTCAAAAGCCAAAAGGAGAAATTTGATTAAAGAGGACACACCAAGGGAAAAGAAAAGAGATTTCTAAGTCAAAAATTAAAAACAAAATACCGACTAAAAAAAATCGAACTGAAAAGGGACGGCCTGGTATTCCAAAAGGCTCAAACCCACATTCATAAGCCGAAACTTTCTCTCGATCCGGTTGTTTTACCCCTAAAAAATAAGAAGCGCCAGAAAAAAGCGCAGAAAGGACTACACTAAAAACCAATAAGAAGAAAAGGCTATAAAACTCCAAATGCACCGTATGTTGCAGAAATAATTATTTTTAACCCCGAAGTGAACTAAAAGATTTTAAAATTATTGTTCCTCTTATTCGATAATACGCAACCATAATAGCTAAACCGATAGCTGACTCCGCCGCCGCGATTGTTAAACCCATAATTGTAAAAACTTGTTCTATTAAAAGATCTATTTCAATAGAATTAATTAAAAACAAAAAAAAGGCCGCCAATAAAATTAATTCAATAGAAATTATCATTATTATAAAATGCCCTCTATTAAGGACCACTCCTCAGCCCCCCAATAATAATAATATCACAATGACAATAATATACTTATAGTACACTACTTTCTTTATCCAATAATTAAAAAGAAGGCGCTTATTCATTAGATAAAGACAACATTCAATTGATATATCGATCTAGCGAAACCGCTTCAATTACAATAGGCATAAAAGAATGATTCGCCCCACAAATCTCTGAACATTGACCATAGAACGTCCCTGGTCTTTTAATAAAAATTCCGGCTTGGTTTAACCGACCCGGAACCGCATCTGTTTTTATCCCCAAGGCAGGAACAGCAAAAGAATGTAAAACATCCGCGCCAGTCACTAAGATTCTCACATGTGTATTAATAGGAACCACCAATCTATTATCTACTTCTAATAACCTAAAATCGCCACTATTTAAATCCGATGTCGGAACCATATAAGAGTCAAATTCTAACGTTTCTTCCTGATAGTCTGAATATTCATAAGACCAATACCATTGATGTCCAATTGCTTTAATTGTTAAAGCAGGACCTACAACCTCATCCATCAAATACAATAGCTTTAAAGAAGGAGAGGCGATAAAAACCAATATTACAGCTGGAATTATAGTCCAGACAATTTCTAATAAAGTTCCGTCAATCAAATCTCTATCATAATACTTACTATTTAAAGCCTCAACAAGCAACCACAACACTACTATCACAATAACAACCAATAAAAACATAATCTGATCATGAAAAAAAACTATTTCCTCCATCACCGGATCGGCCGCCTCTTGCAAACCCAAGTGCCAAGGTTCCGGTATGTCTTTCTTTCCACATACATTTACGATATACATAAAACTATTTAACATTTGCTCTTAATTTTTTTTTGTAATAGCCCACTAGAAAAACTATGAACCCCATCAATAAACACAAAGATATAAAAATAATCACACCACATCCACAAAATGCCAATACCAACTCGCCGCCTCAAACCCAACATGTTGGCGACTTGTAAATTGATTCAACTTTAATCTTACCAAACAAATAATTAAAAAGGTAGTCCCAATTAGAACATGAAAACCATGAAATCCAGTTGCCATAAAAAAAGTAGACCCATAAACCGAATCCGAAATAGTGAAAGGAGCCTCATAATACTCAATTCCTTGTAACCCAGTGAATAAAACACCCAAAAAAACAGTTAAAGACAAACCCAAAATTGCTTCTTCTCTCTTTCCACTAATTATAGCATGATGAGCCCAAGTGACAGTCGCCCCAGAACTTAATAAAACAGCAGTATTTAACAAAGGAACTGAAAAAGAGTTTAAAGGATTAACCCCTTGAGGAGGTCAAACCACACCCAACTCAACAGCTGGTGCCAGACTACTATGAAAAAAAGCTCAAAAAAAAGAAAAAAAAAAAAGAACTTCCGAAAGTATAAATAAAAGCATTCCATATTTTATCCCCTGTTTAACTACTAAGGAATGAAGCCCTTGAAAAGTCGACTCTCTAATAACATCTTGTCATCAAACAAACATAATTATCACAACGACCAAAACTCCCAAATACATAATTTGAACTAAGCCATAATGAAAATACATAACACTGCCCACAGTTATAAAAAAAGCCCCCCCCGCCCCGAGACAAGGCCAAGGAGAAGGCTCAACCAAATGATATGGATGACATAAAACAGTTCGCACCCCTAAACAAATTCAAAAAAAAGGAGGGGCTTGCCAGCCGGGACTGCTCAACCAAATGATATACAAGACATAAAACCAAACAAATTCTTAAGCAGCCCCCCATTTCAAAGATCATCTCTGGCTTACGCCACAATAAAAACATATAACCCAACAAAGTCTAATTCCCCCCCCTTTCAAAAGCACTAATCTTCTAAAGACCAAAAACTAAACCGCCCCACAATACTTGCTTACAAGTAAAGAAGTAGTTTCTAGGTCCATCTTATTAATAGGTACAATTGCACCCACACGGGGCATACCCTGTGAAAATTCCGGTGTGTGTTGTCCTAACGAAATTTGCGGCATCCATGAGCAGGACGCTTCAGGCGAAAGAGACTGAGTAATATCTCCTAGCTGACAAAGAGCCTCCCCACACATTGAGTTAAAACTATGCAGAGAACCTTGATGTGATAGTTCCCCAGCCACAGATAAAAGACTTTGTACAGAACCTTGGGACATTGGCCCCCGAGCCCCTGAAGAGACACTTTCGGATATTCACCCCAAACCCCCTGAAGAAACACTTTCGGATATTGACGCCAAAGCCCCCGAAGAAATACTTTGTATAGAATCTTGAGATATTACATCACTCGCTACTGAAAAAATACTTTGTAAATGTTTCTGAACTAAAAGTTTGCCAGCAGAACCCCCAAAAATATTTAATGACCGAAAAATTTCATTGAAATAAAAATATGAGGGGCAAGGATCTCAGGTGAGATCCAACGCCATAACCGAATGCGGCATTCGACCAAAAAACAACTTATAAGCCCTCATCTCTTCTGTTTTGTTTAACGTATTAATGGCATCTAAACTTCTTTCCCACTCTACTACAATAAAACCCATGTCTCCGCATAGGTTTAATACTTCTACAAATCTCATTTTTTTTTTATTCCCAGGCCTGACGGACCTGTTCCAAGGGCCAGTTCCCTCACCCTCACTATGTTACGACTTACTCTGCCTCGGAGGTATTAGAAACCCTCTTGAGGGGCAATCAACCAACCTGTCTAAGCAAAGGCGACGGGCAATTTGTACTAACACTGAAAAAATTTCATTGAAACGCTCTACTTTTCAATTACTATTAAATACAACTTTCCGTTATCTTCCAGGCACTTTCCGAACTCTTATTTTCAGGTTTCACACTCAAAGTTTCCTATTGTATAAAAAAATGTAGCGCATCTAATCCCCAAACATTAGGACAATAAGACCTGACTTCATCCAAGTGACAAACCACTGGGTTAAATCTGTTTTATGTTTAATACACAAATTGACGACGGCCATGCAATACCTGTCAATGAGGGATTCAAGTTTGGGTAAGGTCTCTCGCGGACTATCGAATTAAACGACACGCTCCTCTAATTAAAACAGTGAACAGCCAAGTTTTTTGAATTTTAACCTTGCGGTCGTACTACTCAAGCGGAAAATTTCTGACTTTTTAGGATTGCTTCACATCTTTTTCATTATTTACAGTATAGACTACCAGGGTCCCTAATCCTGTTTGCTCCCCATACTCTCGTGTTTTAGCCATCACACCATAATCTCAAAAATAAATAGTCTTCACGTCTAAAGTTCTTTTTTCTATTTACACATTCCACCGCTACAAAAAAATTCCATTTACCTTCTTAAATTATAAAACCCTTTTTAATTAAAACGGCCTATCACACCCTTTACGCTTTTGCCCACAAAACTAGCCCTTAAGTTTCACCGCGTCTGCTGGCACTTAATTTGACGGACTAGGTAAGGTGCCCTCTCTGTGTCTTACCTTCATATATTGCACAAAATTCTTTACTGCTGCCTCCGGGGCCAATTCCCCATTTGAGCTTTCCCCTTGTCTCAGTGAAAATGTGGCTCCAAACTAAAGCTCCGCATCATAGGCAAGGTGGTCCATTACACCCCCTTCTACCTAATACGACTCCGGCCCAGCCAAACTTGGCCTCCGGGTTCCCTCACCTGTTCGCACACTATCATAGGCCCAGTCACACCTGAATAAAAGCAGATCCTTTCATCCAGCTGAGTCTGAAAACTATTCATTAGATACTAGCATGTATCAAGGAGGTCACTTGTTTTTTTCTCTTCCCCAAAACCAAAGGACTTTCGAATCTCAAATAACCAAACCAGGGCTAATTTTAAGCTTAATAAATATACTAACCCCCCCCCGGACTAAAGATTACCCCATTCTTTACAGGGTCTATAATTATAAAAGGAAATATTCCAAAAAGAAAAATGGCTATTAGCAAAGGGAAGATAGCCAATAACTCACACCTGTTTAAGTCTCTAATAAAAAGGAGGTAATTAGAGGCCGCCCCAAAACTAATTCGATTATATAAATAGAGAGAATACGCCGCGGACCAAACCATACCCGAAGTGGCTAACACCCCAAGCCCAAAATTATATTCAACAGCAGCTAACAACGAAAAAAACTCTCCAACAAAATTACAGCTTAAAGGAATCCCCATGTTACTTAATGATAAAACCATCATTATACAAACAAAAACAGGCATTGTAAGAGTCACCCCACGATAATACTTAATAAGACGAGTGTGATGACGTTCATATAAATAAGTAATCGCAATAAAAAGGGCCGAACTAACAAAACCATGCGCCAACATCATAAAAACGGCCGCCACTAACCCCTCAATTGTATGAGTAAATAAACCTAAAGGGACCAGCCCCATGTGTGCCACCGAAGAATAAGCAATAAGCCGTTTAAAGTCCACTTGCCGACAGGTCAGCAAACCCCCATAAATAATAGCCACCACACCCAACATAATAATTAGGGGGGCAAAATACTCGGAGGCTGCGGGCAAAATCGGCCAAGAAAATCTTAAAAACCCATAGCCGCCTAACTTTAATAATATCCCCGCCAATATTACCGAACCAGAAACAGGGGCCTCCACATGCGCTTGGGGCAATCAAATATGAAATGGTATTTGAGGAATTTTAACCGCTAAACTAAGAAAAACCCCAGCCAACACTCATTTTTGAGTAGTAACAGGTAATTTTATATTTAATAATATCTGATAATCAGTTGTTCCTGTAACACTATATATTTGAAAAAGGCCCAAAAGCATAAACACCGACCCCGCGAAAGTATAAAAAAAAAAATAATAAGAAGCACGTACCTTTTCTTCTCTGGAGCCTCAAACACCAATCAAAAGGAACATAGGGATCAATATGCCCTCAAATAAAAGATAGAATAGAAGTAGGTCAAGCACTAAAAACACTCCAACTAATAAAGCTTCTAAAAACAATAGACACAACAAAAATTCTTTAAATAGGTGCTTAATGGACTTTCAACTTATTAAAATACAAATGGGTATCAATAGCGCAGTTAAAACAAAAAAAAACAAAGAAACCCCATCTAAAGCAAAAACCCCCGGACCCCATTGAAAATTTAAGGCCGGAGAAATGATCCATTCTATTCGGTTTATAATTTGAAATTGCCCCTCTAAATCAAAAGCTCCCCACAAAACCAAAACACTAATTAAAATCGCCAAAGATCACTCTAGCGCCACTTTTTTTAATTTTACACTATCCTCTCTCGAAACCTTCATCACATTAATTCCCCCCATAAAAAGCAAAAAAAAAACTAGACTTAGCCCATTATTTAAACCAAACACTATACACTTCTTCTTATTTATTTTACAAAATCTTTTTATGAAATATCTTATAAAATATTTTATAAACCAGACCATCTTCCCCCGCAGTAAAACCCTGCGCCCTCTTAACTACAATACTTCTTGAATTTTAAGCCAGAAAACAACTCCGGCCCTTTTTACAACTAATGTAATACAATTGTATCCGCCAAATAAATTGTGGCCAATAAACAAAAAACATAAGCCTGAATTACTGCAACGGCTACTTCTAATAGTGTTATAAAAACCATTATTAATAAGGGTAAAACCCCCGCAAACCCACTTGCAACTAACATATTAAACCCAAACCCGGCTAAAATAGCAAATAATAAATGGCCCGCCGATAAATTAGCCGCCAAACGGACTCCTAATGAAATGGCCCTGGAGATAAAACTTATTGTTTCTATTATTACCAAAAGAGGGGCTAAACCCAAGGGAGCGCCACTTGGCATAAAAACACTAAAAAAATCTCCCTTAAATCTCCAAAAACCAGCTAGAGTCACACCTATGATTATTGAAAAGGATAAACCCAATGTGACTACAATATGAACGGTTGGAGTAAAAACATAAGGGAATAAGCCCAACACATTCAAAAGCACTATAAAAAAAAAGAGAGAAACAATTAAGGGAAAATACCTTAGCCCCTCAGATCCTAAATTATCTTTCACGACACCATGAAAATGCTCATAGATTAACTCAATCAAAGACTGCCACCTTTTAGGGATTAATTGAACCCCCTTGAATAATAATAAAACCACAACCACTACTAAGATCATCATCATTGATGAATTAGTCAAGGCAATCAAAGCCACTATTTTAAATTGATCGAAATAAGCACCACTCATTAATATTTAAAATCAACCCCCAAAACAAAGCCCGGTTAAGTCTTTAGATAAAACTCTACCGACTAGTTTGAAAAAAAATATCTTGTCTTTTGACCATGGGTCCTACTTCTAACCCAATTTCTTGAGTTAACACTATGGCCCCCACCATGGCCACTAAAAGTATAAAACTAGCTAAAATAAATAAATAATAACAAGCTATATACAAAATTCGCCCGAGCGCCTCCATATTTTGATACTTCATTAAAAACCAAGGAATAGCCAAATCTCAAGCTCTTCCTATTTCAGCCCCAAAAAAAGCCCGGGGGGTATAGGGGCCGCCTATGATTAATCAACTAGAAGCAACTTCTGAAAAAAAAAATGTTCCAATAACCAACCCAATAGGAATGTAATTTGTCATGTCTGCCTCCCCTCCCAATCGAAAAGCGGGGGGAAAGTCTGTTAAATTCAATAACATAATTACAAACAAAAATAAAATAGCAATCGCCCCCACATAGATTATCAAAAACATTAAAGCAACAAAGGCTATCCCCAATCAAAGAAAAAAAACCGCAGAGCCAATAAAAACAACAATTAACCAAAAAATCGAATGGATAGGATTGAGCGCTGATATCACCATAATTCCAGAACCAACAACTCCAAATGCTAGTATATAAAAGACCGCCCCAAGCAGATTTAATTATTTTAAAATAACCCCCCCACAGCCCAATGAGCTAATTGCAACCATAGATTTGGAGAGAACATTGTAAATCCAATAACATACAAACCAGCACCAATTAACAAAGCCTTTCTTAAATTTATTCAGTTCTCCTTTCTTAGCATCTTTGAGCTAATCAAAAGAGAAAAACTAGCTTGAAAGTAAATAATTTTGACTATTCTAACATAATAAACACCAGCCACAACGGAACACATCACAGCCAAAAGAAAGACTAAATAATATTGATATACCACCCCAGACAATAAAACCAACCATTTACCCCAAAACCCCACTAAAGGAGGAATCCCAGCTATCGAAAGAAAAGTCAAAGCCAAAGTTAAAGCTAAAACAGACAATCTCCTGGAAAGCCCACTAAACTCTACAATCAGACTTTTTGCGGTGCCTAAAGCTAATATTATGGCAAAAACACAAATAGACATTACTACATATAAAACCACATATATTAAACTAGCTTGAATACTCTCAAATGACCCTACCTCTATTCCCCAAAGCACAAATCCCATATGCCCCACCCCACTATAGGCTAACAGCCGTTTAACTTTGGTTTGGTTTAAAGCACCAACAGCTCCCACAAGCATCGAAAAAAGAGCCCCAACTAATAAAATATTAACCGCCGACCCAATTGAAACCAAAATTGAAAAGTAGCCAACTTTAGGGACCGTGGCCAATAAAGCCGTCGTCGTTGTCGGAGCTCCATCATAAACATCCGGCGCCCACATATGAAAGGGAGCAACGGATAACTTAAATAAAAGGGACACCACGATTAACAAACTACCGATAGGGACTCGAAGCTCAGAAAAGTCTAACCCCGGATTTAATGCTAAATTTATATATGAAATATGAGTTCCTCCCGTAAACCCACACAATAAAGCACACCCAAATAAAAATAGACCAGATGAAAGTGCCCCTAATACAAAATATTTCAAACCAGCTTCGGCACTTTGCCCAGACCCACCCTTTTGAGCGACTAAAATAAAAAGGGAAAGAGTGGACAATTCAATCGCTAAATAAACAGAAAGTCAATTACTTGAAGAAACTAAACAAAGACTTCCTAATGCCACCATTAGGTTTAAGAGAGGCAAATGCGCATTCGTTTGAAAAAAAGTTTCATAAACTCGCGCCCCAAAGAATTTTGGAAAAATTAGCCTCTCCATGTCCACCACCAATAAAACAGCAATAGAACCTAAAATAATAATTAATTTAGTGGTTTCAGTTCAACCATTTTCAATCAACAACCCCCCCACAGATAATTCAAATAAAAAAGAAAGGCCCCCCCCCTCACTTATAATTAATAATATTAAAATCGATAATTTTAAAATAAAATTATTTATACTTATAAGCACCAAAACTAATATAAACAGGCTTAGTAGCAAGAGCTCTTGATTTAATAACACCGGTCTTTACTTATTTATTAAAACGGATTAAACGCTTCAAATAAAATCTCCATCAACGCTAAATACAGTTCTTCAAAGTCCTCCGCTTGACATGGCTCCTCCTTATCATCACGCTCTGACTTGAGACAAGGTGTTGGATCCCCTGGACCAGGCTCGGGACCAGGTGCCGACCCAGAAGCACGTTCAATTTGCTCTATGAGCCTGGCACCACACCGCATATAGCGATAAGTTTTATAAGCAAAGAAACCGCCAATTAAAATAGTCACCCCCCACTCACCAATTATATACAAAGACACACCATCAAAGATCCCCATGACTTATGTTTTTTGTTTAAATAAAAGCTTATTTTCTACTTCCCCCAACAAAGGGATTAATATAAGAAAATAGAAAAAATAGTACAGCGACACCAGCTGCCCTATCATTATAAAAGGCTCTTCTACAACTAAAGACCCGATTCAGGTGAGAAGAACAAAATTCACGACAAAGGATCAAAAGGCCATACGTCCAAATGGACGAAAGGGCAGCCCTCTTAATCAACTCCGGTGAAGTAATGGAAAGAAAAATAAAATTAATATACTAAAGAACATGGACACAACTCCCCCGAACTTATTCGGTATTGAGCGCAAAATTGCATAAGCAAATAAAAAATATCACTCAGGCTGAATGTGCACTGGAGTCACCAATGAGTTGGCCTGAATAAAATTTTCTGGATCGCCCAATAAATTAGGCGCTAAATACACAATAATACTCAATAACATAAGCGTAACCACCATTCCATATCAATCCTTAGATGTATAATAAACATGAAAAACGACATCGTCCACAGGGGACTTAGACCCCACAGGACTATTTGACCCCTCTACATGTAAAAATACTAAATGAACCCCGACTAAAATTGCTAAGATAAAGGGAAAGATAAAGTGCAGACTAAAAAATCTAGTGAGCGTAGCCCCAGAAACACTAAAACCCCCCCAAACTCATTGCACAACATCTGTCCCCACATAAGGGAGAGCGGACAATAAATTTGTAATAACCGTCGCCCCCCAGAAAGACATTTGGCCTCAAGGTAGCACATAGCCCAAAAAAGCCGTAGCCATCGTCAAAATAAAGATTACGATGCCAACTCGCCAAACCGGAGCTTTCAAATAACCCCCATAATACAAACTTCTCCCAATATGAAAATAAAGACACAAAAAAAACAGAGAAGCCCCATTAGCATGAAAATATCTTAATAAAAACCCATAGTTGACATCACGCATAATATGTCCCACCGATGCAAAAGCCAAACCGACCTCTGCGCAATAATGCATGGACAAAAAGCACCCCGTTACGATTTGCATAACTAAACATAATCCTAACAAAGAGCCAAAGTTTCACAAATAGCTTATATTTGAAGGAGACGGTAAATCCACCAAAACACCATTCACCGGGGATAAAAGCGGATTCTGTTTGCACAATGGCATAGGAAAACCCCCCCAGAATTAAACTCCCAAACTAGACAAATTCACCTAGAAATTAATCCCCATACTTAAATATCTCAAACAACAAATTTCAAAATGTCTTAGATCGGAGGCGGACCATTTAACCCAAAAAGAACACTAGCCACAAAAGTCACCGCCCCCAAACTTAAAGGTAAATACGCCTTTCATAACAAAGACATAAGCTGATCGTATCGAATACGAGGAAAGGAGGCCCTTACCCAAATAAAAAGGAAAATTATTAAAACAACTTTTAGACCAAACCACCCGGCCCCACCTTTTAAATATTTTACCGGAGAAAGTCACCCCCCCCCAAAAAAGATAATTGTTAAACAACTCATTAATATAATATGAGCATATTCGGCAAGAAAAAATAGAGCAAAAGACATCGAAGCGTACTCTACGTTATACCCCGACACTAGCTCCGACTCTCCTTCTGTTAAATCAAAGGGAGCTCGATTTGTCTCCGCCAAAGCTGAAACAAAAAACATTATTGTAACAGGAAATAACGGAAAAAAAAACCAAATACCACTATTTTGCGCTAAAACAATTTCAGTAACACTCAAAGAGCCAACACACAATAGAACCGAAATGATGATCAGCCCAATCGAAACTTCATAACTAATCATTTGAGCAGCTGCCCGAATCGCCCCCAAAAAAGCATATTTAGAATTACTCGCCCACCCAGACATTAATATCGCATAGACACTTATCGAAGAAACAGCCAAGATATACAAAACCCCTATTTTTAAATCACTTATTAAAACCCCTCTCTCATAAGGCACAACCCCCCAAACAATTAAAGCCAAGGTAAAGGAGAGTACCGGCGCCACTATATAAATAAACAAATTAGTTTGATGCGGGACCACCATCTCTTTGGTAAATAGCTTTAGGCCATCTGCAAAAGGCTGAGCCAACCCACTAACCCCCACTACATTTGGCCCTTTTCTAGCCTGCATATATCCTAAAACCTTTCGTTCGGCTAAAGTTAAATAAGCTACTGTGATAAGCAATGGAACTACGACCATTAATATTTTAAAAAGTAAATGAATTATTTCCACGAACACTTTAATTTATAAAATAAAATCACAAAAAGTCTCGGAGGTTCCAATAATCAAGACATTTAATAATTTCGATCAAAACCCTTAAACTTAATAAACCAATCTATTAAATCTAATTACTAACCTCAAATTTTGTTACCTGCGGATAAACTTCCTATATTTAAGTCTGAACCTTTCTATTACTCAAAGCCCTCCCTGCATACAGTGACTTAAAAATTCTAATTAATTACTTAAACAAAATGGCCCAACATTTACCCTCCATAGCATCCGGCAATCAAGTATGTAACCCCAACTGTGCAGACTTTCCAACCGCCCCTATAAACAATAGCAAACAAATTAAAGTAATATCACTAGAATGAGCAGAAACAACAACCATATTAAAAAGAGAAGAAAACTCTAAAGACCCAAAACGATCCAAAAGACCAAACATAGCCAAAATCAACCCCATATCTCCCACTCGATTAACTAACATAGCTTTTATGGCCGCTTTATTTGCTTCAACTCTCGTTAATCAAAAATTTATTAAAAGATAAGAACATAAACCAACCCCCTCCCAACCGATAAACAATTGTAAGTAATTGTCACTGCTGACCAATACAACCATCAAAAACGTAAAGAAAGACAAATAGGACATAAAGCGAGGAATATGAGGGTCCCCAAGCATATATGCCGTAGAAAAGATATGAACTAAAGTAGAGATTGTTGTAATAACAAGCAACATGATCGCAACCAAACTATCAAATTGTAGACCAAAATAAACAGTCAATAGATCCGAATCTAATCACCTTCATAATTTTATATGTGTCGTAGAAAAACTTAAAATTATTTCATAAAATACCAAAACAGACCAAGATAAACTTATAATCAAACAGCTTGAAGTTAAAATTCCGGCCCCCTTTTCTCCTAATTTTCTTCCTCCAACACCGGCTACCAGGGCGCCCACCACTAAAAGAAACAAAATACAAATATACACCCTAGACCTCTATCTCCCATAATTCTGATAAGCTAGGTGACCAGATATCTCTGCCCCATACTTTTTTAAACCGATCGAGCCAACCCCTAATTTTCCAGACTTTAAACAACTTAATATAATTTTCATACTTTAGAAGCAATCAGCAATTAACCAAAAACCCCCCTCAAAAAGTATCCGAGTTAATCCATTGATTGTAACTTATAAAAATAAGAGAACCACTAATTTTTCGATCCTTTCGTACTAGAAAAGAGTTATATTAATGTTTTTTCAAATTGTAGATAGAAACCAAGCTGTCTTACGACGCTTTTAACTCAAATCATGTACGGCTTTAATGGACGAACAGACCAACCCTTGGGAGCGACTGCACCCCAGGATGCCACAATTCAACATCGAGGTCGCAAACATCGTCGTCGATAAAAACTCTCTGACGTTATTACGCTGTTATCCCCAGGGTAACTTTTATTTGTTTATCGTTAACTATTTCACCCTAAATTAACGGGTCACTTTAACCCACCATCCAAAGATAAGTGTCTGCTCTAGGTCTCCCCCTGGCAGTCAGACATAACTAAATATATGTCTTAAGCCCGCCTTCGTTACTTTTTTAAAGGCGATCGCCCCAACCAAACTGTCCCACTTATCCAATCCCAAAGACATAAGTTTTTGAGTTGCCTTTCTTCAAATAAAAAAGTGAGCTTTTTAACCCTAGTTAATCCGCACCACATTTTAAAACTATTTAAGTCAGCTACATAAGTTTCCAGTAAAGTTCCATGGGGACTTCTTGTCTAACAATTTGGATGTAGCATCTTCACTACAAATTCAATTTCACTGGAGATTTTCTTAAGACAGTGAGACCCTCGTGACACCATTCATACCGGCCAACAATTAATTGACTATTGATTACGCTACATTTTCACGGTTAGTGTTACCGCGGCCATTAAATTGTCTTTATTAAGCTAGCTCTACTAACCCTTTAAGATACAACCATTGGGCAGGTCTCACCCTTCATACTTCTACCTTCATATTAGCAAAGAGCTATGTTTTTGGTAAACAGTCGAGGCCTTGTGTTTTAACTTCTAATGAAAGCTTATAACTGGCCGAGTTCCTTAAAAAAACTTTCCCCCTCACTATCTCCCACTTGTGTTAGTTTGCGACAGTAATCTTTTGTTTTAATTATTTCCTGGCACATTGTGCGTTTATTACTATCCCCCATCGGCACCCTCCTTAGAGACTGTTTCACCCAAACCTCTTCGCTCAGATACTTTTGGCTTGGAAACCAGGGGAGATGAAGCAACAATTTTTTTACTCATGTTCACATTTTCGCTTCTGATTCTTGGGTTCTCACCACCGCCCAACAGTCTGTTCTACTACCAAGCAAACTTCTTACTGCCCCTAGAGTTTCAGTTCAATTTTTAGCCACCATAATTTTTGGGGAAAAAGAGTTCTTGAATGAACTACTACGCATTCTTTCAAAGATGGCTGGTTCCAAGCCTACCTCTTCATTGTCTAAATCCCATACTCCTTTTACACTTAATTATTGAATCTTTGACTTTAACTTCTAATTTGGGCTCCCCCCCTTTAACAACGAACCTATTTGCCCCTTGTCTGTCTGTTTACTTCGAATTTTATCTTTAAAGTCTATCCCCCTTAAGCGATAAGTCTTTACCCTAAAATTTTAATAAGGCGTCATCCTAGCCCCTATGTAAACGCACTACTCAAATAGCTTTCGCAGAAAACCAGCTATCTCCAAGTCCGATTGGTCTTTCCCCCCTAACCACAGGTCATTCGAGGTTTTTGCTACAACCACCGATTCGTTCATTAAACTGCCCATGGTTAGATCACTTGGTTTCGGGAAATTTGACTAAAGAGCCTTCTCGACTTCTCTTCACCTACATTCTATCCTCTTTACTTAAATTTGCCAAACGATATCTCATAAACCCATTATACAAAAGGTACACTGTTTTACAGCTGCTTTAAAAGACAGGATTCTAGATCTTTTTCAGTCTCTTTCAACTTTCCTTTACAGTACTCGCGCTTTCAGTATGGATTAACATTTAGTCTTAGAGATGTGCACTCCTTTCTTCCATTATTTACTCACTCTCTGGAACTCCTCCGCTTTCGCTCCCTGCTACTTACGGAATCTCGTTTGATTTCTCTGCCCCACTCTGATACTAAGATGATTCATTTTTCAGTTCTCTTCATTGCGTCTCCGCATTGAAACACGAGTTTAAAGCTTCTTCTTCGCTCTTTCGAACTTCCCGTCCAATTTAATCCATCTTAGTTTTCCCCCCCTCTCCCTTTCCTTTAACCCAAAGCTGTAGAGGCGGGAGTCGAACCCGCTTCTTCGGGGCATGAGCCCGACGACTTACCCTTCGTCCTCTCTACG